GAATCCTTTTGGTCTTCCAATCTCAATAGGTTGATTGTTTCGCTCCTGTATCTTCCAAAAGGGAAAAATATCTATGAGAGTTGTTTCATGGATCCGAAAGAAAGTACTTGGGTTCTTCCAATAACTAAAAAGTGTATCATGTCTGAATCTAACTGGGGTTCGCGGCGATGGAGGAATGCGATCGTAAAAAAGAGGAATTCCAGCTGTAAGATATCGAATGAAATTGCAGCTGGAATTGAGATCTCATTCAAAGAGAAAGATATAAAATATCTGGAGTTTTTTTTTGTATCCTATACGAATGATCCGATCCGCAAGGACCATGATTGGAAATTATTTGACCGCCTTTCTCCGAGTAAGAAGAGAAACATAATCAACTTGAATTCGGGACAGCTATTCGAAATTTTAGTGAAACATTTGATTTGTTATCTCATGTCTGCTTTTCGTGAAAAAAGACCAATTGATGAGGGGGGTTTCTTCAAACAACAAGGAGCTGAGGCGACTATTCAATCAAACGAGATTGAACATGTTTCCCATCTCCTCTCGAGAAACAAGGGGGGTATTTTTTTGCAAAATTGCGCTCAATTTCATATGTGGCAATTCCGCCAAGATCTCTTCGTTATTGGGGGGAAGAATCGGCACAAATCGGATTTTTTGAGGAACGTCTCGAGAGAGAATTTGATTTGGTTAGACAATGCGTGGTTGGTAAACAGGAATCGGTTTTTTAGCAAGGTACGGAATGTATCGTCAAATATTCAATATGATTCCATAAGATCCATTTTCTTTCAAGTAACGGATTCTAGCCAATCGAAAGGATTTTCTGATCAATCCATAGATCCTTTCAATTCCATTAGTAATGAGGGTTCGGAATATCACACATTGATCAATCAAACGGAGATTCAGCAACTAAAAAAAAGATCAATTCTTTTAGATACTTCCTTTCTTCAAACGGAACGAACAGAGAGAAAATCAGATCGATTCTCAAAATACCTTTCCGGATATTCCTCAATGGCTCGGCTATTCCCGGAACGTGAGAAGCAGATGAATAATCATCTGCTTCCAGAAGAAATAGAAGAATTTCTTGGGAATCCTACAAGATCAATTCGTTCTTTTTTCTCTGATAGATGGTCAGAACTTCATCTGGGTTTGAATCCTACCGAGAGGTCGACTATAGATCAGAAATTGTTGAAGAAACAACAAGGTGTTTCTTTTGTCCCTTCGAGGCGATCGGAAAATAAAGAAATAGTTGATATATTCAAGATAATTACGTATTTACAAAATACCTTCTCAGTTCATTCGATTGCAGCAGATCCGGGATGGGATATGGTTCCGAAGGATGAACCGGATATGGACAGTTCCAATAAGATTTCATTCTTGAACGAAAATGCATTTATAGATAAGATCAACCAACATTTATCCAATTTGAAAAAGATTAAGAAGAAGTGGTTCGATCCTCTTATTTCTCGAACCGAGAGATCCACGAATCTGGATCCTAATGTATATAGATACAAATGCTCCAATGGAAGCAAGAATTTCCAGGAACATTTGGAGCATTTCGTTTCTGAGCAGAAACACCGTTTTCAAGTAATGTTCGATCGATTACGTATTAATCAATATTCGATTGATTGGTCCGAGGTTATCGACAAACAAGATTTGTCCAAGTCACTTCGTTTCTTTTTGTCCAAGTCACTTCTCCTTTTGTCCAAGTCGCTTCTCTTTTTATCTAAGTCACTTCCTTTTTTCGTTGTGAGTCTCGGGAATATCTCCATTCATAGGGCCGAAATCCACATCTATGAATTGAAAGGTCTGAATGATCAACCCGGCAATCAGTTGTTAGAATCAATAGGTGTTCAAATCGTTTATTTGAATAAATTGAAACCCTTCTTATTGTATGATCATGATACTTCCCAAAGATCGAAATTTTTAATCAATACAGGAACAATATTACCTTTTTTGTTCAACAAGATACAAAAGTGCATGATTGACTCATTCCGTACTAGAAAAAATCGCAGGAAATCCTTTGAGAACACGGATTCCTATTTATCAATGATATCCCACGATCGAAACAATTGGTTGAATCCTCAGAAAAGTTCATTGATATCTTCTTTTTATAGAACAAACAGACTTCAATTCTTGAATCATCCCCATCGCTTCTGGTTCTATTGTAACAAAGGATTCCATTTTTATGGGGAAAAGACCCGTATTCATAATTATGATTTTACATATGCACAATTCCCCAATATCTTGCGCATTCGCAACAAAATATTTTCTTTGTGTTTCGGTAAAAAAAAACATGTTTTGGGGGAGAGAGAGACTATTTCACCAATTGAGTCACAGGTATCTGGCATATTCATACCTAACAATGTTCCACAAAGTGGTAACGAAACGTATAACTTGTACAAATCTTTCCATTTTTCAATTCGATCCGATCCATCCGTTCCTATTTACTCGATTGCAGACATTTCTGGAACACCTGTAATAGAGGAACAAATAGTCAATTTTGAAAGAACTTATTGTCAGCTTCTTTCAGATATGAATCTATCTGATTCAGAAGGAAAAAACTTGCATCACTATCTCCGTTTCAATTCAAACATGGGTTTGATTCACACTCCATGTTTTGAAAAATATGTGCCGTCCGGAAAGAGGAAAGAACTGAGTCTTTATCTAAAGAAAAACGTTGAGAAGAGGGAAGTAGGTAGAACCCTTCAACGAGATAGTGCTTTTTCAAATCTCTCAAAATGGAATTTGTTCAAAGCCTATATGCCATGGTTCCTTACTTGGACGGGGTGTAAATATCTTTATTTCACCTTAAAAAACAATATTTATTTGATATTGAATATTCCCTTTCAATATTCCCTAAGTGGCAGTCAAAATTTTGTGTCCGTTTTTCATGATATTATGCATGGATCAGATATATCATGGCCAATTCCTCAGAAAAAGTGGTGGTCGATTCTTCCACAACGGAATCTGATAAGTGAGAGTTCGAGTAAGTGTTTACAGAATCTTCTTCTGTCCGAAGAAATGATTCATCGAAATAATGAGTCACCCATTCCATTGATATGGACACATCTGAGATCACCCAATGCTTGGGAGTTCCTCTATTCAATTCTTTTCCTTCTTCTTGTTGCTGGATATCTCGTTCGTACACATCTTCTCTTTGTTTTCCGAGCCTCTAGTGAGTTACAGACAGAGTTAGAAAAGATCAAATCTTTGATGATTCCATCATACATGATTGAGTTGCGAAAACTTCTGGATAGGTATCCTACATCTGAACTGAATTCTTTCTGGTTAAAGAATCTCTTTCTAGTTGCTCTGGAACAATTAGGAGATTCTCTGGAAGAAATACGGGATTCTGCTTCTGGCGGCAACATGCTATTGGGTGGTGGTCCCGCTTATGGGGTCAAATCAATACGTTCTAAGAAGAAATATTTGAATATCAATCTCATCGATCTCATCAGTATCATACCAAATCCCATCAATCGAATCACTTTTTCGAGAAATACGAGACAGCTAAGTCGTACAAGTAAAGAGATCTATTCATTGATAAGAAAAAGAAAAAACGTGAACGGTGATTGGATTGATGATAAAATAGAATCCTGGGTCGCGAACAGTGATTCGATTGATGATGAAGAAAGAGAATTCTTGGTTCAGTTCTCCACCTTAACGACGGAAAAAAGGATTGATCAAATTCTATTGAGTCTGACTCATAGTGATCGTTTATCAAAGAATGACTCTGGTTATCAAATGATTGAACAACCGGGATCCATTTACTTACGATACTTAGTTGACATTCATAAAAAGTATCTAATGCATTATGAGTTCAATAGATCCTGTTTAGCAGAAAGACGGATATTCCTTGCTCATTATCAGACAATCACTTATTCACAAACCTCGTGTGGGGCTAATAGTTCTCATTTCCCATCTCATGGAAAACCCTTTTCGCTCCGCTTAGCCCTATCCCCTTCTAGGGGTATTTTAGTGATAGGTTCTATAGGAACTGGACGATCCTATTTGGTCAAATACCTAGCGACAAACTCCTATGTTCCTTTCATTACGGTATTTCCGAACAAGTTCCTGGATGACAAGCCTAAAGGTTATCTTATTGACGATATCGATATTGATGATAGTGACGATATCGATATTGATGATAGTGACGATATTGATGATGACCTTGATACGGAGCTGCTAACTATGACGAATGTGCTAACTATGTATATGACGCCGAAAATAGACCGATTTGATACCACCCTTCAATTAGAATTAGCAAAAGCAATGTCCCCTTGCATAATATGGATTCCAAACATTCATGATCTGTATGTGAATGAGTCGAATTACTTATCCCTCGGTCTATTAGTGAACTATCTCTCCAGAGATAGTGAAAGATGTTCCACTAGAAATATTCTTGTTATTGCTTCGACTCATATTCCCCAAAAAGTGGATCCCACTCTAATAGCTCCGAATAAATTAAATACATGCATTAAGATACGAAGGCTTCTTATTCCACAACAACGAAAGCACTTTTTCATTCTTTCATATACTAGGGGATTTCACTTGGAAAAGAAAATGTTCCATACTAACAGTAACAGATTCGGGTCCATAACCATGGGTTCCAATGCACGAGATCTTGTAGCACTTACCAATGAGGCCCTATCAATTAGTATTACACAGAAGAAATCAATTATAGACACTAATACAATTAGATCAGCTCTTCATAGACAAACTTGGGATTTGCGATCCCAGGTAAGATCGGTTCAGGATCATGGGATCCTTTTCTATCAGATAGGAAGGGCTGTTGCACAAAATGTACTTCTAAGTAATTGCCCCATAGATCCTATATCTATCTATATGAAGAAGAAATCATGTAAGGAAGGGGATTCTTATTTGTACAAATGGTACTTCGAACTTGGAACGAGCATGAAGAAATTAACGATACTTCTTTATCTTTTGAGTTGTTCTGCCGGATCGGTCGCTCAAGATCTTTGGTCTCCACCCGGACCCGATGA